AATAAAGTGCCTGATAAAAAGGATTATTTTGATAGAATAAATCATGTAATTATTTACCTTTATTATATTTTATAGAATTAAACTATATCTTTAAATTTCAAAAATTTATATGCCTCTTACATTAATATATATATATATATATATTACTCTATTAATTAAAGATAAGCTAAATAAGCTAATGAGTTCATACCTCATTTATATAGGTTCAATCCTTTTTTTTAAAATTTCTACTAATTATAATTACACAAAATTAATATTTTTTTTTACTATAATAATAAGAAGATTATTTTCTATCTCATCTCTTTCATTTATTAATATATGAATAGGTATAGAAGTAAATCTTATTTCTTTTATTCCCTTAATAATAAATAATTCTAATTCTTTAAGTTCAGAAAGAATAATAAAATATTTTCTTATTCAATCATTAAGATCAGCCAATTTTTTACTATCTTCAATTATTTTAATTTCAATAAATAAATGATTTTCATATTTCAATTGATTAAATTTCTTTATTTTTTTTATTATAAATATTAGACTTTTAATAAAAATAGGGGCTGCTCCTCTTCACTTCTGATTTCCTAAAACTATAAAAGGTTTAAGATGAATAAATTGCTTAATTTTAAGAACTTGACAAAAAATTATTCCTATAATTATTTTATCCTATTGTTATTTAATAATAGTATTAACTTTATTTATTCTACTTAGAGTAATTTTAGGCAGATTAATGGGGTTTAATCAAACATCTTTACAAATAATCTTAGCATACTCATCAATTTCTCATATTGGTTGAATACTTACAACTATAATAATTAATATAAATATATGATTTTTATATTTTATAACTTATAGATTTTTAACTTCAATTTTAATAATAATATTTAATTTTATAAAAATTTTTCATTTAATTCAGATTTTTTCATCTAAACCTTCAATATATATTAATTATTTTATCTTTTTAAATCTTCTAAGTTTAGGAGGATTACCTCCATTTTTAGGGTTTCTTCCTAAATGATTAACTATTAATTTTCTTATTTTAAATAAATTTTACTTTATAAACTTTATTTTAATTATAAGTTCTCTAATTAATTTATTCTTTTATTTACGTATTATATATTCATTTTTAATAATAAATTACCATGAAACTAAATTTAATAAAATTTTTATTAATAAAATTAATTTAATAATTATTATATCATTCCTATCCTTATTTGGGTTAATTTTATTTACATTAATTCTTTATCTCTAAAACTTTAAGTTAATTAAACTAATAATCTTCAAAATTATAAATAAAAAAAAAAAATTTTAAGTTTTAGTAATCTTTTTACTACTTTAAATTTGCAATTTAATATCATTATATTGAATATAAAACTTTAGTAAAAAAGAATTAATTCTTATTAATAAATTTACAATTTATTGCCTAATATTCAGCCATTTTACTGCGACAATGATTATTTTCTACAAATCATAAAGATATTGGAACTATTTATTTTATTTTCGGAATTTGAGCTGGTATAGTAGGAACTTCACTTAGTATAATTATCCGAACAGAATTAGGAACTTCAGAATCCTTAATTAAAAATGATCAAATCTATAACGTTTTAGTCACAGCTCATGCATTTATTATAATTTTTTTTATAGTTATACCTATTATAATCGGAGGATTTGGAAATTGACTAGTTCCTTTAATAATTGGGGCTCCTGATATGGCCTTTCCTCGTATGAATAATATAAGTTTTTGACTCTTACCCCCTTCATTAAATTTTCTTCTAATTAGTTCTATCGTTGAAAATGGAACAGGAACAGGATGAACTGTATACCCCCCCTTATCATCTAATATTGCTCACGCTGGAAGATCTGTAGACATCTCAATTTTTTCCTTACATTTAGCTGGAATTTCATCAATTTTAGGAGCTATTAATTTTATTTCTACTACAATTAATATACGATCTAATTTAATTACTCTTGATCGTCTTCCATTATTTGTTTGATCTGTAGCAATTACAGCTCTTCTCCTTCTTTTATCTCTTCCAGTTTTAGCTGGTGCCATTACAATATTATTAACTGATCGTAATTTAAATACATCATTTTTTGACCCTTCAGGAGGAGGTGACCCTATTCTTTATCAACATTTATTTTGATTTTTTGGTCACCCAGAAGTCTATATTCTTATTCTTCCAGGATTTGGAATAATCTCTCAAATTATTAATCAAGAAAGAGGGAAAAAAGAATCATTTGGATTCCTAGGAATAATCTATGCTATAATAACTATTGGATTATTAGGATTTATTGTATGAGCTCATCATATATTTACTGTAGGTATAGATGTTGATACACGAGCCTATTTCACATCAGCAACAATAATTATTGCAATTCCTACCGGAATTAAAATTTTTAGTTGACTCGCTACTCTTCACGGAAGAAAAATTAATTATAACCCTAGTTTATTGTGAAGATTGGGATTTATTTTTCTCTTTACAATAGGAGGATTAACTGGAATTATTTTAGCTAATTCATCAATTGATATTATACTTCATGATACATACTATGTAGTAGCCCATTTCCACTATGTATTATCTATAGGAGCCGTATTTGCAATTATAGGAGGGTTTATCCACTGATATCCTTTATTTACTGGATTAACTATAAATACTTTTTGACTAAAAATTCAATTTATTATTATATTTATTGGAGTAAACCTAACCTTTTTCCCCCAACATTTCTTAGGACTATCAGGGATACCTCGACGATACTCTGACTACCCAGACGCATACTTATCTTGAAATATTATTTCCTCTTTAGGGTCTATTATATCAATAATTGGAATAATAATATTATTAATTATTATCTGAGAAAGAATAATTAACCAACGTCCAATTATTTTTAATCTTCAAATAAATTCAAATATTGATTGATTACAAAATACTCCCCCCTCTGAACACAGATTTAACGAAATACCTTTAATTTCATACTTCTAATATGGCAGAAAAATGCAATGGATTTAAACCCCATTCATAAAGATTAATCTTTTTTTAGAAATCGCTACCTGATCAAATTTAAATTTTCAAAATGGATCCTCTCCTTTAATAGAACAAATAATTTTTTTCCATGATTTTACTCTACTAATTTTAACATTAATTATTTTTTTTATTACTTATTTAATAACAAATTTATTTTTTAATCAATTAATTAATCGATTTCTAATAGAAGAACAAATAATTGAATTAATTTGAACAATTTTACCAGCTATCATTTTAATTTTTATTGCTTTACCATCTTTAAAATTACTTTATTTATTAGATGAAAATAATAAGCCCATTATTACTCTAAAAACTATAGGTCATCAATGATATTGATCATATGAATATTCAGATTTTCAAAAAATTAATTTTGACTCTTACATAATTCCAACAAATAAAATTAATACAAATGAATTTCGTCTCATTGAAGTAGATAACCGAATTATTCTTCCTATAAAAACTCAAATTCGAATTATAATTTCAGCCTCAGACGTTATCCACTCATGAACAATTCCATCTTTAGCAGTTAAAGCTGACGCCGTTCCCGGTCGTTTAAATCAAGCTAATTTCTTACTAAATCGACCAGGTCTATTTTTCGGCCAATGTTCAGAAATTTGCGGAACAAACCACAGCTTCATACCAATTACTATTGAAAGAATCTCCCCTATATTTTTTATTAATTGAATTAAAAATTATTACATTAGATAACTAAAATAAGTACTGGTCTCTTAAACCATTAATAGTAATTCTCCTACTTCTAATGAAATCTTTTATAGAAAGAATTAGTTAAAATAACATAAATATGTCATATTTAAATTACTATATTATAGTATTCTTTTATTCCCCAAATAATACCTTTAAATTGATTATTTTTATTTTTCATATTTATTATTTTCCTTATTCTATTTTTAATTATAAATTACTTTATCTATAATCCTAATTTATCTAGTTCTAAAATTTTAATTACCCCTCAAAAAATTAATTGAAAATGATAACAAATCTTTTTACTATTTTTGATCCCTCAACTAATATTATAAGACTATCCCTAAATTGATTAAGAACTCTATTGGGAATAATAATTATCCCCATTTCTTTTTGATTAATCCCAACACGTCTCTTTTTCTTCTGAAATGTAATTTCAAATTTTCTTCATAAAGAATTTAAAATACTCATTGGACCAAATTACTCTAACGGAAGAACTTTCATTTTAATCTCCTTGTTTAGATTAATTTTAATAAATAATTTTATAGGACTATACCCCTACATTTTTACTAGTACAAGACATCTATCTATAACATTATCATTAGCTTTACCATTATGATTTACCTTTATAATTTATGGATGAATTAATAACACTCAACATATATTTATTCATTTAGTTCCTCAAGGAACTCCATCTATATTAATATCATTTATAGTAATTATTGAAACAATTAGAAACTTAATTCGACCAGGAACTCTTGCCGTTCGATTAATAGCAAATATAATTGCAGGACACCTATTAATTACTCTTTTAAGAAGAATAAATCTAAATGTTTCTTCATTAGTTGCGATATTCTTAATCGTTGTAATAATCCTACTTCTTACTTTAGAAGCTGCAGTTTCTGTAATTCAAGCTTATGTTTTCACTATTTTAAGCACCTTATATTCTAGTGAAGTAATTTAAAAAAAATGTCAACCCATTCTAACCATCCTTTCCATTTAGTCAATTATAGACCTTGACCTTTAACTGGAGCTCTTAGTTCAATAACCTTAATGGCAGGACTAGTAATATGATTTCATACATTTAATATCACTTTAGTTTTTTTAGGATTAACTATTACCTTAATAACAATATATCAATGATGACGAGATATCTCCCGAGAAGGATGTTACCAAGGTATACACACTTTTGACGTAACTACAGGATTACGATGAGGAATAATTCTTTTTATTGTTTCAGAAATTCTTTTTTTTACTGCCTTTTTTTGAGCTTTCTTTCATAATAATTTAAATCCAAGAATCTCAATTGGAAGAACTTGACCTCCATTATCAATTTATCCATTTAATCCTTTCCAAATCCCCCTTCTTAATACAATCATCCTTTTAACTTCAGGAATTACAGTAACTTGAGCTCACCATAGAATTTTAGAAAATAATTTCACTCAATCTTCCTATAGTCTTCTATTAACTGTAATTCTAGGGTTTTATTTTACTCTTCTTCAAGCATACGAATATATAGAAGCCCCATTTACTATCGCTGATAGAATCTATGGAACTTCATTTTTCATAGCAACAGGATTCCACGGATTACATGTAATTATTGGAACTTTATTTTTATTAACTTGCTTAATTCGACATTATAATTTTCAATTTTCTAATAATCATCACTTTGGACTAGAAGCTGCAGCATGATACTGACATTTTGTTGATGTTGTATGATTATTCCTATACACAGCAATATACTGATGAGGATCATAATTATTTATATAATATATTTAGTATATTTGATTTCCAATCAAAAAGTTTATTTTTTTAATATAAATAATTCTTTTATTAATAATAATTTTTATTTTTTCAATTCTAATCACAAATATTATAATTATACTAGCTTTAATTCTAGCAAAAAAATCTTTTAATGATCTAGAAAAATTATCAGCTTTTGAATGCGGATTTGACCCAAAATCATCTGCTCGACTCCCCTTTTCTCTTCATTTTTTTTTAATTACAGTTATTTTCCTAATTTTCGATGTAGAAATTGTTCTTATTATACCAATAATCACAATCTTTAATATTTGTCAAATAATACATTGATTTATTATTAGAACATTATTTATTTTAATTTTATTAATAGGATTATATTATGAATGAAATAATAATATACTAAATTGAACAAATTAGGATTATAATTTATATAAAATATTTGATTTGCATTCAAAAAAAGTTTAATTAAAACTTATCTTAAACCCAAATAAGAAGCTTAAAGCATTTAATTTCGACTTAAAAATTGAGTATAAAATTACTCCTTATTTTTAATTGAAACCAAAAAGAGGTATATTATTGTTAATAATAAAATTGAATGAATATTCCAATTAAAGAGATTTCATCTTAAGCTGCTAACTTAAACCATAGTGTAAAATCATTAGTATCTCTGTTTATATAGTTTAACAAAAACATTACATTTTCATTGTAAAAATAAATAATTTTTATAAATTACTTAAAGATTAAAATAATCTCTCTAACATCTTCAATATTATACTCTATATAAGTTATTTAAGTAAATTATAATTAAAATTATTAAAATAAATACTCAAATAACAAAAATTATTAAATAAATTTTAATAAAATTTATATGAAATTTTTGTATAATTCTTGATAAATTTGATAAATTAATACTAACATTTGTATAAATTAAATTCTCTAACCACCCAAAATCCAATCTTTTTTTTATTAATAACCCTCTCTTTAAAACTAAAAAATTAACCCCATATGTAGAAAGAATGGGAAAAAATCATATTCTTCCTATGAATCTTCTTATCTTAAATCAAATTTTTCAATTCTTTAATTTATAAATATAAATAAATATGTATCTTATCACTAACCCTATAAAAATTACATATAAAACTATAAATTTTAAATGTAAAGGAATATAAACTATTCTTAACACTGGTATAATTACTCATATTAATATACTTCCAGCTATAATTCTTATTATTATTAATGTAAATATTCTTTTATTCATAACCTTATCCTCATCATGTAAATTAAATAATCTATATAACTTAAAATCAGAAAAAAAACTTCAATATAATAAGCGAAAAGAATAACTAACCGTTAACCCCGTAGAAAAAAAAATAAAAAAAAATCTAATTATATTTATATTAGATAAAAATATAATCTCCAAAATTAAATCCTTTGAATAAAACCCAGCTAAAAAAGGTGCTCCACATAAAGCTAAATTAGAAATATTAAAATAAGTTCTAACTATTGGTATATATTTAATAGTATTTCCCATACTACGAATATCCTGAGTATCCTTAAATCTATGAATTAAAACTCCAGCACATAAAAATAATAAACTTTTAAAAAAAGCATGAGTTAATAAATGAAAAAAAGCTAAATTTATAAAACCAGCTCCTAAAATAGTTATTATTAATCCCAATTGACTTAAAGTTGAAAGAGCAATAATTTTTTTTAAATCAAACTCAAAATTAGCTCCTAATCCAGATATAAACATTGTTAATATACCTAAAAATATTAAAAACTTAAATAAAACAGAATCTTCTAATAAGACACTAAATCGAATCAATAAATAAACCCCTGCAGTTACTAAAGTTGAAGAATGAACTAATGCAGACACAGGAGTAGGAGCTGCTATAGCAGCAGGTAATCAAGAAGAAAAAGGAATCTGAGCTCTTTTAGTAATTCCAGCTAAAATTACTAACCCCCCAATAATAAATATAAAATTATCCATCTTTATATAAACTTGATAAAAATAAAAATTTCATCTACCATAATTAATCATTCAAGCAATAGCTATTAAAATAGCTGCATCCCCAACTCGATTAGATAAAATAGTTAATATTCCCGCATTATAAGATTTTACATTTTGATAATAAATTACTAAACAATAAGAAACTAATCCTAACCCATCTCACCCTAATAAAATTCTAATTAAATTAGGACTAATAATTATAAATATTATTGATATTACAAATAACAATACTAAAATTAAAAATCGATTCTTATTAATATCAGCATGTATATAACTTCAACTATAAAAGATTACTATTCTAGAAATTAAAAATACCACCCCAATAAAAAATATTGTTATTCAATCAAATAATAATACTATTACTAATTCTCTTGAATTTAATGAAAAAAATTCATACTCATAAAAAATTCTTAATTCCTTAAAAAATAAATAATTTCCTATAAATAAACATAATAATCTAAATAATACTAAAAATAAACCTCTAATAAAATACAAATTTAATAAATATATAACTTAAAATAATTATTTATATCCTTAATTCCACAAATTAAAATTTTTTATTAAACTATTTAAGTTAAAATATAAAGATTAAAAAATCAAGCTTTAAAATTATTAAATTTAAAGGAATTCAATGAAGAAATAAAAGTAAATACTCCCGCGATTCCCCTATATAATATCTTCTCATTCTACCTAAAAAATTACCGTGTTGTATAAAAGAAAATAAATATAAACTATAACCAGCTGAAAAAAAAGAAACTAATATTAACATAATTATTATAATATAAGATCATCTTACTAAACTATTTATTAAACTAATTTCTCCAATTAAATTTAATGAAGGAGGAGCAGATATATTAGAAGATAAAAATAAAAATCACCATAAAGTTAAAATAGGTATCATTGTTATTATACCCTTATTAATTAATAAATTTCGTCTCATTAATCGCTCATAATTAAAATTTACTAAACAAAATAACCCAGAAGAACATAACCCATGACCAATCATTAATAAATAAGCCCCTCTAAATCCCCAATTAGTTATTGTTAATAGCCCAGCTAATATAATACCTATATGAGCCACAGAAGAATAAGCAACTAAAGATTTTAAATCAATTTGAAAAAAACATATCAAACTAACATAAAAAGCTCCTACTATTCTAATTGTAATAAAAAAATTATTATATTTCATATTTATAGAAGATAAAAAAACTAATACACGTATAATTCCATACCCTCCTAATTTTAATATAATTCCAGCTAAAATTATTGATCCAGAAATCGGAGCTTCAACATGAGCTTTAGGAAGCCACAAATGTACAAAAAATATTGGAACTTTAACCAAAAAAGCTATCAATATAACTAAATATATTATTAAAAAATTAAAATCTAAATTTTTCAATAAATAAATTATTATACCATAAATTTTTTGATCTAAATAAAAAATTCCTATTAATATAGGTAAAGATACAAACAAAGTATAAAATAATAAATATATCCCAGCCATCAATCGTTCAGGTTGAGCCCCTCATCCTAAAATTAAAATTAAAATAGGAACCAATGATCCCTCAAAAAATAAATAAAATATAAATAAATTTATTCTACTAAAAGTACAAACTAATAATAATAATAAAATTACTACATTCATAACAAAAATATTTACATAAAAATTTCTTAAATTAATTTTTAAACTAGCTAAAAGTATTAATCCTCTAATTCAAATTCTCAAAAGAATTAATGCATACGATACTATATCACATCCAAAAATATAACTTAAATTTCTAAAATATAAACTTCTTGTTGAAAAAAATATAAATAAAAATATTACAAAATAAATCATTAATTGAACAATTCAATACGATTTTTGCAATAAACATAAAAATAATAAAAATCTCAATATAAAAATAAATTTTATCATTAAATAACTCTAAAAATACGCACATAATCATTACCAAAAATCCGAATTATATATATTAAAATTGAAATCCCTAAAACTCCTTCACAAACTCTTAAAACTATAAATAACACCATAAAATATATTCTATTTCCTAAACTAATAGTATATAAATAAATTAAAAAAAATAAATTTAATATAATAAACTCTAAACTTAAAAGAATAATTAATAAATGCTTACGATTAAGAGAATATATAAAATTTCCAATTAAATAATTAATTATAATAAAATTTATTAAATATATATTTTTCATTAGTTTTTATAGTTTAAAAAAAACCTTGATTTTGTAAATCAATATTAAGAATACTCTTTAAAAACTTCAAAAAAAAATATTTTATTCATCTATAATCTCCAAAATTATTATTTTAATTAAACTATTTTTTGATATTTATATTCTCATATTTTTTATATTTTTATTTATAAGATTACTTTTACTCAATCTTCATCATCCCTTACTAATTACAATTGTTATAATTATCCAAACTACAATTATAACTTTAATATTAGGATCAATAAGAACATCATTTTGAATATCTTACATAATATTTTTAACTTTTATTGGAGGAATACTAGTATTATTTATTTATATTTCAAGCCTAACTTCTAATAAATTAAATTTTTTAACGACTAATAAAATTTTTCTTATATTAAGATTTAATATTCTATTTTTTATTTATTTTAAAATTTCCTTTTTCAACACAAACTTAGAAACAAGTAAATTTATATCCCTCTTTATTTTTATTAATACAGAAAATAACTTATTTCTATCTAATTTTTATAATAAAAACGAAATATATTTAACTATTTTATTAATAATATACTTAATATTAACTTTAATTATTGTAACTAAAATTTCTAATTTATCTTACGGCCCAATACGTATTAAATTTTAATGAAAAACCATAAATTCCAGCCATTAAAATCATCTCATCCAATCTTTAAAATTATAACAAATGCTTTAATTGATCTCCCAATTCCTTCAAACATTTCTTTCTGATGAAATATAGGATCACTCCTTGGAATCTGTTTAATTATCCAAATTTTAACAGGCTTATTTTTAACAATAAATTATGTCCCTAATATCGAATTAGCATTTGATAGAATTAACCATATTTATCGTAATGTAAATTATGGTTGATTTATTCGATCCTTACATGCTAATGGAGCATCATTTTTCTTCATTGTATTATACTTACACGTTGGACGTGGAATTTATTATGAATCTTTCATATTTAAGCCCACATGATTCGTAGGTATTATAATTTTACTTTTAACTATAATAACAGCCTTTATAGGGTATGTCTTACCATGAGGTCAAATATCATTTTGAGGAGCTACTGTCATCACTAACATCTTATCAGCAATCCCTTATCTAGGGCCAGATATAGTTCAATGAATTTGAGGGGGATTTGCCGTTAATAATGCAACCCTAAATCGATTTTTTATATTCCACTTTATTTTACCTTTTATCATTTTAGCATTCTCCATAATTCATTTAATATTTCTACATCAAACAGGATCTAGAAATCCTCTAAGTATTAATAATAATATTGACAAAATCCCATTCCACCCTTATTTCACAATAAAGGATACCCTAGGATTCTTCACTTTAATTACAATTATTTTAATTTTATCAATTTATAGCCCATTCTTACTAGGTGACCCAGATAATTTCATCCCAGCAAATCCTATAGTTACCCCAATTCATATTCAACCAGAATGATACTTTTTATTTGCTTATGCAATTTTACGATCAATTCCTAATAAATTAGGAGGAGTAATTGCTTTAATAATATCAATTATAATTTTATTTATTATACCTTTTACTTTTATTAAAAATATTAAAGGAAATCAATTTTACTTTATAAATAAAATTTTATTTTGAATTTTTGTATCCATTTTTATTTTATTAACTTGATTAGGAAGATGCCCAATAGAATCTCCTTATATTAAATTAAGCCAAATAATTACAATTTTATATTTTTTATATTTTTTTATTAACCCATTTATCAATAAAATATGAGATAATATAATTTAATTAATAAGCTTTTATAAGCATTTGTTTTGAAAACTTAAGAAAGAAAAATTATTTCTATTAATTTACAATTTTATTTTACTAAATTTATTACAAATATAAATATTAAAACAAAAAAAAAATATTAAATAATTTAAAGAAATTGGTAAATAAAATTTCCACGCTAAATTCATTAATTTATCATAACGATACCGAGGTAAAGTACCACGAATTCAAATAAAAATAAAACCTAAAATTATTAATTTTAAAAAAAATATTAATTGAAAAACTTGACCTCCTATAAATAATAATACAAACATTATACTTATAAATAAAATTCTTGAATACTCAGCTAAAAAAATTAAAGCAAATCCCCCTCTTCTATATTCAATATTAAACCCCGATACCAACTCTCTTTCCCCTTCAATAAAATCAAACGGAGCACGATTTAATTCAGCCAATATCGAAGAAATTAAACATAAAACTAAAGGAAATAACATAAATAAAAATCAAATATTTTTCTGATAAACTATTAAATCTAAAAAATTAAACCCTATAATTAAATTTATCACCGACAATAAAATTAAAGCTAATCTTACTTCATAAGAAATTGTTTGAGATATACCCCGTAAACTCCCTAATTTAGCATAATTAGAATTTGAAGATCATCCAGAAATCACTATAAAGTAAACCCCAACTCTTAACAATCTTAATATAAATAAAACCCCTAAATTAAAATTAAATAAAATTATTCCATAAGGAATTAATACTCAAATTAATAATCTTAAAAATAATCTAAATACTGGTATAAAAAAAAATATAAAATAATTAGATAAATAAGGGAAAATAAATTCTTTATTAAATAATTTAATTGCATCATTAAAAGGTTGAACAATTCCTATTATACCTACTTTATTAGGACCTTTTCGAAGCTGAATATAACCTAAAACTTTACGCTCTAATAAAGTAAAAAAAGCTACTCTCACTAAAACCATCACAATTAAAAAAATTATAATAATTAACGTTATATAAATTTCATAATTATTAATTACTATCTATGTTAAATATAACATATAATTAAATTCTAAATTTAATACATTTTTCTGTCAAAATAGTTACTATTATATTTAAATTAATTCAATTTAATTAAATTTATTTAAAATTTTCAATCCTTTCGTACTAAAAAATTTAATTTTTTTTAAAGATAGAAACCAACCTGGCTTACACCGGTTTGAACTCAGATCATGTAAAATTTTAATAGTCGAACAGACTAAATATTTAAACGGTTACATTTAAAATAAATTTTAATCCAACATCGAGGTCGCAATCTTTAATTTTAATAAGAACTTAAAATTAAAATTACGCTGTTATCCCTAAAGTATCTTATTCTTTTAATTATTAAAATAGATCAATTTTCCTTTTAATTAAAATAATAATAAATAAAAAGTTTTATAAATTTTTATATCACCCCAATAAAATAAATTTTCAATTAAAATTATAATTATTAAATAACTTAAATTAACTCAATTTTTATAAAGATTTATAGGGTCTTCTCGTCTTTTAAAATTATTTTAGCTTTTTAACTAAAAAATTAAATTCTATTTAAATTAAATTAAAACAGCTTATATTTCGTCCAATCATTCATTCCAGTCTTTAATCAAAAAACTATTTATTATGCTACCTTTGTACGGTTAAATTACCGCAGCCCTTTAAAATTTAATTCAGTGGGCAGATTAGACCTTAAATTATAAATCAAAAAGACATGTTTTTGTTAAACAAGCGAATATAAAATTTTGCCGAATTCTTAAAATTAACCAACCAATTTTTTATACTTCATATATTAAACTTATATACTAATAATATCATTATATCTTTATTTTAAAAATTAAAATAAAATTCTTAATAAATCTCATTAATCTTAATATTTTAAAATTAATATTTTTTAAAAATTTTTTATAATAAAATAAAAATAATAAATAATTTTATTCTTATATTTTTATAAATAATTCAAATATTAATATAAAATTTTATTAAAAAGCTTATCCCCTTTAATATAACTATTTACACACAAATTATTTAAATATAAAATAATTTATTAAATAAATAACTAAATTAAATTTATTTCTTAAAAAATTAGATATCATTTAAAACGATTAACATTTCATTTCTAATTAATTATTATTAATATTTTTTTTACAATAACTAAAATAATTAATTAACTCTTTAAATTTCGAAAAAATTAAATTAAATAACTTCTAATAAATATTCTCTGATACACAAGATACAATAAATTAAATCTACTTTTTAATAATTAAATTTTCATATATTTCATCTTTCTATTACTATACTATTATACTATAAATTATATTTTTTTTTCTTTAACTATACTAAAAATCTAATCATTATTATTATTTTAATTAATTTAAATTTTTTAATTCAAAAAAATTAAGAAAAAATTTCAAATTAAAATGATTTGCACATTAAATTTTCAATGTAAATGAATTACTTTACTATAAAGTTTTAATTTGATCTTTCTAGAAACACTTTCCAGTACTTCTACTATGTTACGACTTATTTCAATTTAAAATGAAAGTGACGGGCAATATGTACATATTTTAGAACTATTATCATTTTAATTAATTAATTTAAATTACTCTTAAATCTACTTTCAAAATTATATTTCATTTATTATCTAAAAATTAATTTATTATAACCCATTAAATTCTTAATTATAAACTGCATCTTGATTTGATATAATTTTACTTTAAAAAATTAAAATTTTTTTTTATTTCTAAAAAATATTTTTATAACAACGATATACAAATTAAATAAAATTAAGTAAAATAAATTGTGGACTATCAATTAATAAACAGGTTCCTCTAAATAGATTAAAATACTGCCATATTCTTTAAGTTTCAAGAATATATCTAATACTACTTATCTTTTTTATCTTTAATTTTATAATAGGGTATCTAATCCTAGTTTATTTATATATTTATTAACTTCATATAAATTTATATAAAAAATAAATTTTAATTTAATATTTTACCTTATAAATTAAATTTTCATTTTAATAAATCATATTAATTAAAATAAAAATATTTATTTTATTATTGGTATAACCGCGATTGCTGGCACAAATTTAATCAATAATTTTTATATTACTAAATCTAAATTTCTTTAATTTTTAATATTAAATATTATAATATAAAATAATAATTTTTAAAATTAATTTAATTTATACAAAAATTTATATACAATTTAATTAAATAAATAATAAATATCAAAGCTAGAATTAACTTTAAATATCTAAACCATAAATAGTTTTTTTATATATATAATAAATTTAATACTATTAATATAAGATCTTTATGTTTCTTATTTTTTTTTTATGAATTTATATAGATAATCAGATAGTAATTAAAATATATATATTTATATATATGTTTACAGTTATAATTAAAAATATTTAATTATTTGTTAATTAAATAACTACAAATTTAACGTTATTAATGTATTTTATAGTTTTTTTTTCTGTTCCAGTATTTAAATATTTTTTTAAA